GATAGACGGCTCATTGGGATAGATATAGATGAACAATACCCCCCCTGGAACCGTATAGGAAGTTTTCTCCTCGTACGGCTCGAGAAAAAATGATTTAATTCGAAGTTTTGCCTATGTATCTAATTCTAATAAATAATAAATTAAATGACAAATGGACCTATAAAATGAATATCAATTAGACTATGATTTCAGTCTTTTTCTTCTTGAAAAATGAAAAAGAAACAGTTCGTACTCATAACTCAAATCGGATAACTCTTAAATAGCTCAAAGGAAAATCTTTAGTCAATTTCATTTATTGAGTAGTCTTTACTCCCTTTCGTTTATCCCGGTTAAACTATTTCAAATTCTATTTGGATTCTTTAGTCGGATCCAGTTATTGAGACTATCGAGAGAATTAACAATTACAAAGGGTGTTTCCTTGTTTTTAAACCCTTTATTCTTATTTTTAATCATTGGGTTTAGACATTACTTCGGTGCTTCTTAATCCTTTCAAAGTGGTAGCAACATACCCTTTTTGATTTCTTTCTATCAAAGAATCCTATGGATGGTTGATTCTAGCATGATACACGTTGAATCGAAAATTTTGGATCAATTTCAACAAGTTTTGCTTTTGAATTGGAAACTTGCTCGAATTGGATCCTTTCAATTTTCCATATATTTACGAAGTTGTTCCAGTTGATTGGCATTAACCCTAGATCCTTGCCCCTGAGAAATGAATTAATACTTTCTGTTCGAGCTCCATCATGGACTATTTACATTACAACCCGACAAAAAATGAAGGGTTCAAGTGTAACAGAACAAACAATGTCGAGCCAAGAGCACCTCATTCCTAGACAAATTTAAAATGATGGATGTAAAAATCCACAATGGGTCATATCCTTCAAGTCGCACGTTGCTTTCTACCACATCGTTTCAAACGAAGTTTTACCATAACATTCCTCTAATTTGGAACCGGTATACCGGTATGGAATTGATTCAATCATGGAATCATGAATAGTCATCGGTTCAGCTGTCCATAGACATCGTAATCTATACCTTTTCTTCTATATATGAATATATGAAACAAGATTTTTCTGAAAAAATCTTAGTAAGACAACATTTTGAACATATTTAACATACTAATTACTAATAGAATATATAGATAATAGAAAGAAAAAAGAAATCTATATATAGAAATATATAAATAAAATAATTAAATTAAAATAATATTAATTTATATTAATAATAATTATAGATATATATTAATATAAATAAAAATGAATAAGTTTTTGAATCTACATTTTCAAGTGACTTAATAGGATAAATTAAATGATTTTCTACTTTTTCAAAGATTCCAAATCATTAAAAATTTTTCTAAGTGAAATTCACTATTTAATTTAAATTAAACATCATTATTTAATTTGATTGGATTTGAAGAAAATTGGACAAAAAGCATCGCCTTTGATCTTTATAGGAAGATCAGTCTTTCTTTTTGAATTGACTCATCACTAATTTCAAATAAAAATTTGAAATAGATCAAAGAAAAAAAGAAAGAAATCCATTTTTTTTCATGAGAATGAGATGTAGAAAAAATAATGTAAGTTAAGATTTGAATTTTGATTTTTTTAATAAGATTACGAAAATCAAAATCGAAAAAAAAATAGGGAAGGTTTCTCATATCTATCAGATAGACTGAACAATTGTCACTGTTTGTTATAGATATAGTATAAATACCATACTATAGAACATGGAACTTGATCGTTTGTTAATGAAATTCAAGCAGACACAGATGCTTAAATTTCTAATTAATATAGCCTATCCACCCCCCACTTTTTTTTATATTATGATATAGTTTATATGGGAATAATGCAGTATAAAAAGTGGATCCGCGCTGGGACGGAAGGATTCGAACCTCCGAATAGCGGGACCAAAACCCGTTGCCTTACCACTTGGCCACGCCCCATTTCGATTGCTAATCGACACTAAGAAACAATAATATTGTTATTGGTTGTTTGTCAACTACAGCCCAAATAAATATCTAAATATATATCTAGATATAGAATCTATCTATAGAATAATAGAATAGACCGGTACTAGGATTTTGATACATATAGATACAGAATTCAACTTAATTTATTGATCATTACATAGAATTCAATTAAGATATTGTATGAAAGTATGATTTCTTCTATTCTCCTTTGAGAATTGGAGAATTTTTGGTTGGATGGATTCAAAGAAAAGAAGGATTTTTGTCTATCTTACCTTACTTTCTTTTTCCTTATATCAAAAAGGCAACCAAAATGCAATTATCTCCAAGAACAAAATGTCTGTTATGCTTAATATCGTTAGTTTGATCTGTATTTGTATTAATTCGCCCCTTTATTCGAGTAGTTTTTTCTTCGGCAAATTGCCTGAAGCCTATGCTTTTTTGAATCCAATCGTAGATGTTATGCCAGTCATACCTCTGTTTTTTTTTCTCTTAGCTTTTGTTTGGCAGGCTGCTGTAAGTTTTCGATAAGATCCTAAATAATAATATCCTAGAAAATGCATGATTTCCTCGAGAAAAAATTCTAACAATTGATAAAATAAAATCAGATAAGTTTTATAGTATAAATCCCTGATTCATACATTGAAATTCGTGGATAGTCGCCATAAATCAGGCTTACCCCCATTTCCTCGTTTTTGAGCCTTCCAGCCATCCAGTCAAAGACCCTAACCCTATTAGGGTCTCTCACAATATCTAAATTTGGATATAAACGCAATTTTTTAATGAAAAACAAATGCATTTGTGACAATACATTTCTAGAAAAAACCTCATTTCTTGGTATCAAAATAGGATATGTGGTAGAAAAATGGAAGATCTATTTTCTTTTTTTTTCTAAAAAATCATCTTGGAGATTGTGTAATGCTTACTCTGAAACTCTTCGTTTATACCGTAGTGATATTTTTTGTTTCTCTCTTTATCTTTGGATTCCTATCTAATGATCCGGGGCGTAATCCTGGACGTGAAGAATAAAATACAAAAGGTTTCCTTGGTTAATTTTCAAATTTTCTTAGGATTTTATCTATTCACACGTTTCACTAAGATTTTCAAAATTTGAAAAAAAAAAAGAAATCAAAAATAATATAAATAAATTAAAGTTATATAAATAAATAAAGTCATCAACGGAAACGGAAAGAGAGGGATTCGAACCCTCGGTACGAATAACTCGTACAACGGATTAGCAATCCGACGCTTTAGTCCACTCAGCCATCTCTCCCGATTGAAAAAGAGAATTACTACATTACACATAATCTAAAGAGTTTTTTTTTATCTCTTTTCTTTCTCTATTCTATTATTTCTATATAGAGAGATCCACGAATCAGGAATTTCCTTTATCTAATATCTAAAAGATGGACTCGACCGCGCCAACAATCGAACTAAAAAAAATAACCAAGACCTCTTTGTGTTGATTTTGTTCGAAAGGCCCTTCTTATTCTCACGGCCCGGCCTGGTCAGTACCTAGCCGGGCTCTTTTTTTTTGTTCCAACAAATTAGAATTATAGATAAATAATGATTTATCTGATTTGAAAGCAAAAAGGACTTTTTATTATATATATTATAATTATATTCAATTGAATATAAAATATTCAAGCAACGACAATAAAGAAGAAATACTATATTACATTCTTTTCTTGTTATACTTATTCTATTTTACCCGAACTAAAAAAGAAACTATCAATTCTTCCACAATACATTTTTTCCGTTATGATTTTAGTGTTTTTTTGATCCGTATCTAACTTCTTCAGCAAAAGAGAAAACTTTATTTATTTAACTTTAATTTCAATTTTGAATTAAATTTAAATAAATATTGAAATAAATAATTAAATGGAGCCTCTTTTCCAAATCTCATTAAATTTGAATCTACTCGTGAAAAAGTCCAGCACTCTACATTTTGATAATTCTTTGATAATCCTATCTTGATCATGCTCAATTATCTTGCTAGACAAAAGGTCCATTTGTATACAATAATCATATTGTAGCGGGTATAGTTTAGTGGTAAAAGTGCGATTCGTTCTATTAACCCCTAATAGTTAAAGGGTCTTTCGGTTTTATTCATATTCCGATCAAAAACTTTATTTCTTAAAAGGGTTTAATCCTTTACCTCTCAATAAGAAATTCGAGAAAAAAATACGGATTCTCGTGATTTGTATCCATGAATCACTTATAAATTAAATTGAAAAGTTGGATTATGAAATTGCGAAACATAATTTTTGAATTGGACCAAGACTTACAATTGAATAAGTATGAGTAAAAGATCCATGGCTAAAGATAAAAGATCGATTTCTAATCGTAACTAAATCCTCCATTTTTTCTTTCTAAAAAAAGAAATTGGAGCAAAATAGCTATTCAGCGATGACTTTGGTTTACTAGAGACATCGGCGTATTGTTTTAGCTCGGTGGAAAAAAATCCTTTTCCTTAGGATCCTCTGAAATAGAAATAGAGAACGAAGTAACTAGAAAGATTGTCAAAATCACCTTCTCCTAGAAGGATCATCTAGAAAGCAATTCATTTTTTTGTATTCAAATAAAAAGCTGACGTAGGTGTTATGGGTATAATTTTGTTCATTTTGTTCACATCTTAGATCTAAGAATTTACTCTCCTTCCATAAAGGAGCCGAATGAAACCAAAGTTTCATGTTCGGTTTTGAATTAGAGACGTTCAAAGCACTGAATCGACGTCGACTATAACCCCTAGCCTTCCAAGCTAACGATGCGGGTTCGATTCCCGCTACCCGCTTTTTCTTTTTTTCTAAATATTCTATTAGAATTCTATTCTAAAATATAGATAATATATTTTATTATGATTTGAGATTTCATTACGGTTAGTGAATCATTGAATATACAATTCCAAAAATGATTTCACGTATAATCCGACTTTTTTGTTTTCAACTCAAGAAAAATCAAAATACGAAAAAATAAGAATGAACGGCGTCCATTGTCTAATGGATAGGACAGAGGTCTTCTAAACCTTTGGTAT